CTCTACCTAACTGAGCTATAGCCCTTGTCATAGATATCTTAACATATAGATAATTTCTTGTCAAGATGGATATTTCCTAATCTCACATGATAACTCTTTGATCCGTTTACTGTTAACAGATTGGTATTGCTTAGAAATTATATTCTATCTATAATCCCCGAGGTGATGGGTCTTCTTTTGCGGTGATAAATTACCTACTTAACTCAGTGGTTAGAGTATTGCTTTCATACGGCAGGAGTCATTGGTTCAAATCCAATAGTAGGTAGAACTTATTAGATACCGGAGTCAATGCAATGGTATCTAATAAGTTTTTCTACCCATCCTCCTTTTTTCGTTGTATCAGATTAGACTTGATTGTCTTCAATTGGCAGAATCTAAATGTGGTGTATAATAAAGAACTTCTAAAAAACTTCTTTTGATTATTTTGATGTATTGACTAGTAGGAAATAACATTGACAGCCTCTACTCGTGTCCTAGCTCGTCTGAGAGCTAGATTCGCTTCAATCACTTGTCTCTTACCCTCAGCTCTACTCAAGTTAGCTTCAGCTATTTTAAGAGTTTGTTGAGCTTCTTGCGGATCAATGTCAGTACTCATCTCCGCATCATTTCCTAAAATGGTGATCTCATTATTCCCTATTCTAGCAAAACCACCCATCAGAGCCACCGTTAACCATTGGTCGTTGAGGCGTATTCTCAAAAGACCTATATCTACAGCCGTGGCAATAGGGGCGTGGTTCGGTAATACACCAATTTGGCCACTATTTGTAGATAAAATGATTTCTTTCACTTCTGAATCCCAAATAATTCGATTAGGAGTCAGTACACAAAGATTTAAGGTCATTTCTTCAAATTGCTCTCCACTTCTAAGTTCATAGCTTTCGCGGTAGCTTCATCGATGTTACCCACCAAATAAAAAGCCTGCTCGGGCAGACCATCTAATTCTCCGGAAAGGATCAGTTGAAACCCCCTAATTGTTTCTGCAAGACCAACATATTTTCCTGGAGAACCAGTAAATACTTCTGCCACGAAGAAGGGTTGTGATAAGAAACGCTCAATTTTTCGTGCTCTTGCTACAGTTAAACGATCCTCCTCGGATAATTCATCCAACCCAAGAATAGCTATAATGTCCTGAAGTTCTTTGTAACGTTGTGAAGTTTGCTTAACTCTTTGCGCAGTTTCATAATGTTCCTCGCCAACGATCCGAGGTTGTAACATAGTTGACGTTGAATCTAAAGGATCTACTGCTGGATAAATACCCTTGGCAGCTAATCCTCTTGATAGTACGGTAGTAGCATCTAAATGTGCAAATGTAGTGGCAGGAGCAGGGTCGGTCAAATCGTCCGCAGGTACATAAACTGCTTGGATCGAAGTTATAGATCCCTCTTTGGTAGAAGTAATTCTTTCTTGCAAAGAACCCATTTCTGTACTAAGGGTAGGTTGATAACCCACTGCAGAAGGCATTCTCCCTAATAATGCGGATACTTCTGATCCTGCTTGGACAAAACGAAAGATATTGTCGATGAATAGAAGCACATCTTGTTCATTAACATCCCGGAAATATTCTGCCATAGTTAGGGCAGTCAAACCAACTCTCATACGAGCTCCCGGCGGTTCATTCATTTGACCATAGACTAAAGCTACTTTTGATTCTGCAAGATTTTTTTCATTAATTACTCCGGATTCTTTCATTTCCATGTAAAGATCATTTCCTTCACGAGTACGTTCTCCTACTCCGCCAAATACGGATACGCCTCCATGAGCTTTGGCAATGTTGTTGATCAATTCCATGATGAGTACTGTTTTACCTACTCCAGCTCCCCCAAATAGTCCGATTTTTCCTCCACGGCGATAAGGAGCTAAAAGATCTACCACCTTAATACCTGTTTCAAAGATTGATAATTTCGTATCTAACTGTATAAAGGCAGGCGCAGATCTATGAATAGGAGATGTTGTGCGAGTATCTACAGGACCTAAATTATCAACAGGCTCTCCAAGAACGTTGAAGATTCGCCCGAGAGTAGCTCCGCCGACTGGAACACTTAGAGGAGCTCCCGTGTCAATCACTTCCATTCCTCTCATCAGCCCATCTGTAGCACTCATAGCTACAGCTCTAACTCGATTATTTCCTAATAATTGTTGTACCTCACAAGTCACATTAATTTGCTGACCGACAGTATCTCGACCCTTAACTACCAAAGCGTTATAAATATTAGGCATTTTGCCCGGGGGAAAAACGACATCCAGTACTGGGCCAATAATTTGAACGATACGCCCTAGTTTTTTTTCTTCAAGTGTGGAAACCGCAGGGCTAGAAGTAGTAGGATTGATTCTCATAATTATAATAAAGTGAAATATGTCGAAATCCTTTTTGGAATAATACCAAATCGAAAATAAATGTCCGATAGCAAGTTGATCAGTTAATTCAATAAGAGATAAATGGGAGATAGCACTCGATTTAGTTGGTACCGCCCAACCGAATCCGATTCAATCGTTTACTCAT